TAACTCTATTCTATAACATAATTCATTAGAATGATAACTTATTACAATGAAATTATACAGTAGCTTACTTTTTTATTATAAAGCGAGATCATATCTCTATTCTTCTCCGCTCAAATCTGAATCCAAAGACTGGAATTTTATGAAAAAACCTAAAGCCCCTTATCGGATTTGAACCGATGACTTACGCCTTACCATGGCGTTACTCTACCGCTGAGTTAAAAGGGCCTCTTTGATTCAATTCCTGAATTAATTACTATGCAGATAAGATATATCTATACTCTGATACATAACTCTGATACATATATATTATATATAAGTACATGCAATAGACTCATACTCATAGTGGTTGCTAGTGGACTGAGAATTTTCATTTCACTAGTGAATGAATATAGGCTCAAAATAAATGGGTTTATTTATATTGCATAAATATCAACCAATGCAATGAATTGTTTCAAGGCCGGGCCTAATTACCCTTTTCGAGAACTTCTTGATCCCCTCTTTCCATATTTTATTTATCGTTTGTGTTTGTTAATTTCCTGGTTTAGTATGATAGGCATATCACATCTTATCTTAACAATGAATGAAAGTGGGAGAAATTTAATGAAGTTCAATCCTTTTTCTGGCAGACAACTCACTCCTAGAAATATATACCTTCATATTTTTTCTATTAAATATATTATATATTTAATATTATCCTTATATTGACAATTTCAACAAACTGTTCATACTATGAGCATAGTATGATGGCGTTCGGGCAAGCATGCCCCCATCGTCTAGTGGTTCAGGACATCTCTCTTTCAAGGAGGCAGCGGGGATTCGACTTCCCCTGGGGGTAGGGTACTACGAAAGGAAGTTGATCATGGATTATCAATAGATTGAGAATTGATTTGTCCGGGGTCGATGCCCGAGCGGTTAATGGGGACGGACTGTAAATTCGTTGGCAATATGCCTACGCTGGTTCAAATCCAGCTCGGCCCAAGGATTCGCTGAGCCAAGATCACATTATATAATCCTATAGCTAGCTATAGAAAGAATAAGAAAAAACTTTCAGATATACTCCTCTTTTTTGTTCTCATAAATTCTGATCTTTTTAATAATCTAGATTCATATCACGATCTGTAAGTCTAAAGAAAAGAGCAAAGAACCTAAAAGACTCTTTTTGTTCATTGAACGATGGATTCTCAATCGTTTTGGCAATAACAAAAGGATTAAATTAATCCCTAACACCTTATTTTTATTTTTTGGGGATTGTAGTTCAACTGGTCAGAGCACCGCCCTGTCAAGGCGGAAGCTGCGGGTTCGAACCCCGTCAGTCCCGACATACCCTTTTCTATGAAAGGGGCGATGAAAGAGGGATAAGGAGCATAATTTTTAGATCATTAAAAAAACGGAGCATAATTTAGAACTTAACCCTGTCCTTCTTTCCATTTCCCCTCGATTCTTTGTTTGTATTTGTAACCAATGAAAGCGGAAACGCAGTTAGATGATATTTCATTAGATGCTTGTACCCGGAAGGCTAGAGTTTTTTTCGAAAAAGAATGAAAAAAAAAGGCATTTTTTATTTGATTAAAAAGATTCGGTATGGATAAAAGATCTTCTTATGTTATACAATTCTGGACGGTGAATCGATTTGCTAGCTCAGATATTGTTAGTCACGATATTGGGCCGAGTCAATATCATTATCATCGAGATGTAATTCATCCCATTGAATTTACAGGCGAAAGGTTTATCATCTCTATGGGATTAAATCCCGAGTTATTGTGAAGTAAAAAAAAACGAAAGATGAGATTATGGAAGTAAATATTCTTGCATTTATTGCTACTGCACTGTTCATTCTAGTCCCTACTGCTTTTTTACTTATCATATATGTAAAAACAGTCAGTCAAAATAATTAAGTTGAATGAAACTTGACTTCGGAGTTCTTAGCAAGGATTCCCTTTTTTATTTTTCGTCTTAAATGAAATGAGCGGACTAGAATCCGCAGTATTCTATGAGATCGGATAGTATGGTAGAAAGAAATATATGACTCTTTTCTTTCTACCATACTATTTTTTTTGAGTATTAGACAGTTAAAAAAGCGAACTCAATTTCGTAGTACCCTTAGAGTCCACTTCTTCCCCATACTACGAGTGAAAGGGAAAATGTAAAGACTACCATTAAAGCAGCCCAAGCTAGACTTACTATATCCATGTGACTTGTGTCCCCTATCTCTATGAATATGCAGGAATTATTCCATTATTGCTCACTAATAATAGTGGAATCAATGGTGCAGAGTCAAAAAAAAGGGGGGGTGTTCTGCACCAACACTGTTGATGAACTAATTCCCTAAACCCATTTATTCTTAATATGATTTCTAGTAGAATCGGGAAACATTAAGCCCAAGCAAAATAACAACAGGTAGTGACGTCCTTCCAAGTATCGAGGGGATGTTACTAATAGAACATGTAAGATAATAAAATATCCGGTGTTTCTTTTTTCGACCTTACTAAATAAAAGGCATAAAAATAGGGAATCAAGACGGATCGCTATCCATCACAATCACAGACCTCCATTCCCCATTTGATCTAATCCTTACCCTCTCCCGATTCTGTCTTTTAAACAATCGTAAACTAGTCTAGTCTTGACTAGGACTAAGGTTACTGAATAGAAAAGAAAAAAAGTGCCAATCGAATTCAAGGCCTAGTTAGTAGACACTCCAGTGGAAGGGCTATCAAGACTTACCGATCACTCTAATCTTTTCTTTTGGTGAATCCTTGGCGCAAGTATTTACAGCCCTCTACAGATGTTTAGAATCAAAGAAGTATCAAAAGCCGCCCTCCCCTGGAGAATAATTCGTTGAGTTATATCAGTAGAAGAGACTAAGGATTTTTTAGTCTTGTGTTGAGCAGGCGACACCCGGATTTGAACTGGGGAAAAAGGATTTGCAGTCCCCCGCCTTACCACTCGGCCATGCCGCCAAACTGATACAAAATAGATGAAAATATCCCCCCTTAATATCTTCCCGAAAAAAAAAATAGAACCATTAACTATCGGCTGTGAATTCACTAAATATTATTGGATTTGTATCTAAAATAGTGTTTCCTTAATGACATAAGAAAATAACAATTGATATATATACATAACTAATCCGTTTTTTTTTTTGAGACTTCTCGATTTCCATTATAATAGCAATTATGAGTATATGTAAACCCTATAAGATAGATTGTTACATAAGATATATCTGGGTATATCTTATCCATATGATGCCTATAGGGCATAAGGAGGAATTTCTTGGGTGTCAATTTTTCATTAAATAGATGGAATATAAAATCTAAATTTGGATACAGCACGGCCTACGTTGCTCCAATAGAACTTCTATAAAATAAAGGAGGTGACAGATAAGATATATAGTGCACGTGTTTAATACATAGACTTTTCTTACGCACTTCGATTCTATTCTATGATCGCTATGATCTATGACTTCGACTCAATACTAAAACTAGGTAAAAATATCTTCCTTCTCTGCAAATCTTTTTTTGAACAACCGAACCCATTGATTGGTTAAGTGCTAAAAAAATGAGCTCTCTATTTTATTCTGTCTTAATCTTAGCGAATAGATAAAATTCTGAAGACATTATCTTTTTCTGATATCCAGCGAGAGATTGGAATATGTAATATCATAATAATGGTAGAAATTTTATCACTTTTTTTTCCATAATCGACTATAATCTCTAAGAAAAAATCGATCAGAAAACGTCATAATTATAAGTGGCATTTATCAATTCTTTATTCGTTTGTATCTGTTGCAAATTCCATTCGAATTTGAGTAGAAAATGATATTTATTCTTCCGTTCATACGTATTTAATACATTACATATATGTATTAGTTGGGTCAAATTTCATGTGATTCAGTAAACAGAATATAAATCCCATCATTGCTAGATCGATTCATATGATTCGATAAAGAATGATCCAATACAATAGTGGGGTTTTTCGCTAAATGGGAAATAAAATAAAAAATGCTCCGGGATGGAAATGAGGAAATGTCTACAATACCTGGATTTAATCATATACAATTTGAAGGATTTTGTAGGTTTATTGATCAGGGCTTGACGGAAGAACTTTATAAGTTTCCAAAAATTGAAGATACAGATCAAGAAATGGAATTTCAATTATTTGTGGAAACATACCAATTGGTAGAACCGTTGATAAAAGAAAGAGATGCTGTGTATGACTCACTCACATATTCTTCGGAATTATATGTATCCGCGGGATTAATTTTGAAAACCAGTAGGGATATGCTAGAGCAAACAATTTTTATTGGCAACATTCCTCTAATGAATTCCCTGGGAACTTCTCTAGTAAATGGAATATACCGAATTGTGATCAATCAAATATTGCAAAGCCCTGGAATTTATTACCGGTCAGAATTGGACCATAACGGAATGTCGGTCTATACGGGCACCATAATATCAGATTGGGGAGGCAGATTAGAATTAGAGATTGATAGAAAAGCACGGATATGGGCTCGTGTAAGTAGGAAACAGAAAATATCTATTCTAGTTCTATCATCAGCTATGGGGTCGAATCTAAGCGAAATTCTAGAGAATGTTTGCTACCCAGAAATTTTTTTGTCTTTCCTGACTGATAAGGAGAAAAAAAAAATTGGGTCAAAAGAAAATGCCATTTTGGAATTTTATCAACAATTTGCTTGTGTAGGTGGGGATCCAGTATTTTCTGAATCCATATGTAAGGAATTACAAAAGAAATTCTTTCAACAAAGGTGTGAATTAGGAAGGGTTGGTCGACGAAATATGAATCGGAGACTGAATCTTGATATACCCCCTAACAATAGATTTTTGTTACCGCGAGATATATTGGCAGCTGCAGATCATTTGATTGGGATGAAATTTGGAATGGGTACACTTGACGATATGAATCATTTGAAAAATAAACGGATTCGTTCTGTAGCGGATCTCTTACAAGATCAATTCGGATTAGCTCTAGTTCGGTTAGAAAAT